ACAACTGCTTCGAATACAGTATCTGGAAGTACAGCTTGCGGAACTTCAATATCCACGGGCTTATTAGCTAAATGACAATTGGCACATACAATTCGTCCAGTTGCTTCGCGCGGATTTTCATAACCCTGCTGCGCAAAAATGGGATACGCATTTGAAATGGATGTATGAGTTATTATATATATCATAATCGATACAGAAATAGATCGAGTTATCTGTTCTCTTACCACAAAAAAAGTATTTCTATTTTGCATGATCGAATCATTGATCCCGGAATTTCTACAATAAATTAGGTAGGTAGCTAGTATAGTTCCCTATCCATGAGTCTGCCATTGTACATTGTAATAGAATTATTGTACTGGAATATAGAAGAATACTTTGAACAGTTTGAACAGGTAGAAGTATAAAAAGTAAGTAAGATTGAAATGTTTTATTTATTTATGCACAAAGAAAAGAAAGATTTTAAGGTGAGTGATACCAAAATATCAAATGAGTTCTTTATTCATTCATTGAATGATAAATGACCACAAGTGAAGGAGATACACGATTTAAATAATGGAAAATCCAATATTTCACAATTGTATCTAGAATGACTGGAAAAGTAGAAACAAGACCAGATATAATTTTCTCATTATGAGCCAATCCAAAATCGTTGTAGAACGAACCAATCATGAGTTCCCAACCGTGGGGCGAGTGGAATCCAATCCATAAATCAGTGACTAACAGAATAGAAAAAGCTTTTATTGTGTCACTTAGATTATAAAGAAATTCCTGAACCCAAGAATTAAGAATGGCGAGTTCCTCACTACGCATAATAAAAAAACCACTTAGAATAGTGAAACATATTATATTTGTCGAGAAATGCAAAATTATATGTAGATGGTATTCATTGTGTGTTTTGACCAATTCCATAGTTTCTTTATGGATTCCTATCGGAAACTTTTGTATATGTGTCCCCGGGTACTCCTTTATTATTTCGTCTAATAGTAATAGTTCTTCTAGTTCTATGAATCTTTCTACAACGTTCTTTTCTTGAATATCATTCAAAAAAGTTTCAGATTGCCCGACATTCCACCAATGAGTAATCCAAGGTTCCAGACATTTATTAAATGATAGAGAAATCCACCAGGGCAAAAATACTATAGATACAAGATAAGAAAGAGAGGTTAATGTTTTCTTTTTTTTTTTCACTTTGGATCCGTGAATTGTTAATGAACTTGCTTTATTCGTTGACTTTATCTGATTTTGGAAGTATGAGTTCTATAACAAGAACAAGGTATGGAACCTATGGATCTATTCCCGATTTTTGTTTAATTATTTAGTCCTTAAATCGATAAAAAAAAATGGGGAAATGGAAGAAATAAGGATTTACTTTTGGGTGAAAAAATACTAATAAGCAAATATTGTTCTCAAATATCCCAATTGGACAAATTAGAACCAATTACATCCCCATTTGTTCCGTTTGCTGAATACTAAAAAAAGGCACTTTAAGTGACGAATATTATTAGGATTTCGAGACAAAAGAACTTCTCGGGTGCCTAAGAGTTATTATTTCAAATTCAAAAAGTTTCGCTATATAACCATATCTCACCACAGGAAATCGAGGAATTTCCAAAGAATATTCATGATTCAATCCAAAATAGGGTGAAAAAAATGAGAAAAAATTATATGGTTATGAGAGATCCAATCTTTTTTTTGTTTTTAACAAGGATCAGAAGTATAAAAAGAAAGATCCATTCCCAAACGGGAGAAAACCAGTATGACTCCACTAACGTATCCAAAATCTTGGGGCTAAAAAAATGAATTATGTATTCCAAGATGTGCGGATCCATGTGATGAATCCATAACATAGTTATTAGATTTGTTACAATTGTCAGTATACAAGAAATAGCCCTATACGCATAAAAAAAAACACACACACTTTTGGTACACAAAAAAGTGCGTATTATAGTTGTTCTATATATGGATATGGCCTGTTTATTATATAGCGCGTCGCGCCATCAGAATGAGAAAATGGAATTTCAAATCGCGAATGAACATTGTAAAAAAAACTCAGTTCAAAATACTTCCATTGGTACACGCAAGAAAGAGGCTAATTCCGCAGCTTTTTGTTCAATTTGTCGCGCAGTAAAATTTTCATCAGTACGAGTTAAGGGAATGGATCCCTGGCCCCGGATTTCCATATAAAGGACACGACGAGGATAAAGACCCTCTTTAATCTCGATTCTGATTGACTGGATATCCCTCATAAAGAAACGAAGGAAGATGCGACGGTTTTTTCCAGGAAATCCCCAACGAAAAATACATACTATTCCTTCTTTTCTATCGAATCGATCATAACCACTACCGATATTCAACGACATTGTGCACCACAAATAGGAGCTAATGAATAGACCCGCCATCCCATAGAAAGACATCACGATCCCTTGTGGAAAAAAAATAATTTGTTGAGAAGGGAATACAGATATCAGATTCCTACCAAGATAACTGGAAGTTCCAACCACTAAAAATCCTAGCGAACCTAAAAAAAGGATACAGGCCCAGCAAAAATTACTTGTTTTTCTAGATCCCCTTATAAGTTCTATCCATATATGTTCTGATCGCCAGTTCATATTCTACTATATTAATTAGATCCAGTTGTATTTGATTGGAATTCAGAGAATAACTCAAATAAATTTTAGTTTTATTTTCTTGCCCCCGAAGTAACTCTCAGCAACTAGCATTATTTTGTTGTGAATCATTAGAAATAATTGGTTAGATACATTTATTTTCTATATTGATTGATCCCCCTACCCCTTTTGACCAGCTATATCCCTATATACATAATATATTCAGATATCATGTATACGTTAATAGCTCTTTCGCTTTTTTTTTCATGGGGAACCCCATATTACATCCCATATTACATATCGTACCATAGTACACTACCCGTATTATGATCTAGTGTTGAAATAAATTGATGAGATTTGGTCCGATCGCATCTAGACAATCTTATTTTTTTGGACATGAAGAAATAAAGAAGCCATTGCAATTGCCGGAAAAACAAGGCCTACTAAAGGCACAAAAATAGAGGGTAAGTTGAGATCCGTCATAGAATAGGTTCCTCGGTTTAATATTTGTACCTTTTATAAGGAAAGATATCTTATGATAAGTATATCTATTATAAATAATATTAATATTATAAATAATATTAAGTAGTTAATAAGTGCAAGGAATATAAAACTAAATTAAGTGTACCTATTATCTTTCTACACGAATATGTGTGATAATTCACTTTAATAAATTTCTATTCTTTTTCTCTCCTTTTTATCTTAAAAATTGGATTAAGAATTCACGACTCTAATTAATCTAATACAGGGATTTCAAAAAAAAAGTAGATTCTCGAAAAATATAATATAGAAATAGCTTCTACTCCCTATTTTATTTCTTTTATATTTCTATATCCCCATATATATTGCCCTTATATATTGCTATATATATATTGCTATTTTTATGTATTGTTTAATATTATTATTTTACTCAAATATTATTTCCATTTTCATATAATAACATATGATAATTTTATTAATTATTTTCGATTTCGGTGGAAAATGCTTAAATACTAAAAAAATATATAAATAATTAATATTAATGAAAATAATATAGAAATTCCAATTAATTAAGACTCAGACATAACATAATAAGTAAGAGTTGAATTCCTTTTATTTTCCCTAATTCCTATTTTTTTTTCTTAATTCGTGTAAAAATTAACGCAGTTTATCCTGTTGATAGAGAGTTACTAATTACTAATCATAAATGGAGTTAGGATAGAAAAAAAGCACCAGGAAAAAAAAGAATTATCCGCAATTTTTGCACTCTTATTACAAGCAGAATTTAAGTCACCTAGGAAAACGCCATTCTTCTTACTTTACTTTCTTTTTTCATTACGGTTAATTAGAAATACTTGGTCGTTCGCTATAAATAAAAAATAACTAAATGTAGAACTTTACTTTAATTTTTTAAATTTTGATTCAAAGAAAAGAAACCATGGAGCTGAAATAACTCACTCAGAACACCTTTTAAAAGATTACGTGGTACGATTAAATCGAATAAGCCCTTATGGAATAAATACTCAGCTGCTTGTGAACCATCGGGTACTGTTTTATTCAATGTTTGTTCAATTACTCTTTTACCCGCAAATGCGATGTAGGCATTAGGTTCAGCAATAATGACATCTCCCAACATACCAAAACTGGCTGTAACTCCACCAGTTGTAGGAGATGTAAGGATTGATACATAGAATAACTTTTTATTTAATTGATAATTATATGAAGCAGAAGAAATTTTAGCCATTTGCATCAAGCTCAAACTCCCTTCTTGCATGCGCGCTCCTCCAGAAGCACACACAATAATAACAGGTAGAGATAGATTAGTAGCATATTCTATCAAACGGGTTATTTTCTCGCCTACTACGGATCCCATACTACCCCCCATGAACTGAAAATCCATAACCCCAATTGCTATCGTAATACCGTTTAGTTTACCTATGCCTGTTTGAACAGCTTCAGTTAAACCGGTCTTTTTTTGATAAGAATCGATACGATCTCTATAGGGTTCCTCCTCAGAATGAAATTCAATAGGGTCCATAGATACCATATCCTCATTCATGGGATCCCAAGTTCCCGGATCAATCAAAAGTTCTATTCTATCTGAACTACTCATTTTCAAATGATATCCACACTGTTCACAAATATTCATTTTTGAGATCAAAAATTTTTTATAATTTAATCCATAACAATTTTCGCATTGAACCCATAAATGTCTGTATTTTTTATTTATATCAAAATCATTGGATCTTCCTCTTATATAAAAATCACTGCTATTACCACGAGTTCTCAGACTAGAACTTCCACTTTCACTACAAATGAAATTATAAATATAACTATCACTGTAATTGTAAGTATCTCCCGAAATGTAACTATCAATACTGATTTCAAAACGAAGATAACTATCAATGCAACTATTAATGTGATTATTCCAACTAGATTGAGTATTATCATACATGTAATGATAATAGTAACGATTCTTACTCTTAGATCCACTATTCAGACAACTAGAATTAAGATAGTTATAAAAAGAACTTTCTAGTTCATTCATAAAAGAACTAGAATTGTCAATCTCAAAAATACTATTTTCAATATCAAAATATACGAAATAACGGTCGCCATTACTATCTCTAACTAAAAAAGTGTCATCGGAGATCAAACTCCAAATGTCTTTAATATCAAATAAATGATCAACATTACCACAATGGAAACTCGTACTATCACTCCAACTAGGAATCTTTTTATCCGTATCATTTAGCGTATCATTTAGAACGGGGTCCTCATTTTCGCTAGTATGCCCAATAGGACCAAAACTACACATGGATTTTTTTAGTTCACATCTGTGTTCTAACTCCTTGTTATGGAACATTGAATTGAACCACCATTTTTCCATAGCTTCTTCTTGCCTTTTATTTGAAAATAGAATAAATAGATGAATAGTCATTCGAGAAATAATTATTTTACTATTTGATTTCCCATCCTAATTAAACATATAGATCCAATTAGTAAGATGGTTAACTAATAACGAATGCGTAGTGAAAGAAATGATTATCCTTATACCCAAAGTAGTTCAACTCATGGAAGAAGGCGCGGACGTTAATACATTTAGGATAGGAGCCATTCATTTTAGAAAAATGAAGAGGGTATTTCAATTCAAAAGGGGAGGGGTTACTAGATCCGTGCAATTTTATTTTCAATTAGATTGGGGTTAAGCTATAATTTTTAACCATGATCTTGTTATGTTTTTCAATTCCAAAATTGACAAGGATTAGGTATACCAAAGTAAAAGTGTCTCGCCAATCCTTTGATCATGGAGAGGAAAAAGTTCTATGCAATTCACTCACGAAGATTAATGAATAAGAGCAGATTTTTTTGTACGAGATTTGATGATTTGAAAAATAGTAATTGGATTAAATCCATCGAAATGAATTGCATTTTGATTTCATTTTTTTGTACCTAGGGATTTATACAAGTATGTGGTAATGTTTCCATTTATATGGACTAACCCAGTGAGTCAACGTCAACCCGTCATAAACAAGCACTAATGATGAAGTGAAAACTATACAAATACAATAAAATAAATAATGTAAATGGAATCCATAGGGCTATACGGACTCGAACCGTAGACCTTCTCGGTAAAACAGATCAAACTAATTAGTATCTAAATGATTCGAACTGTTTCAAAGACCCAACATGCATTTTGTTGCATTGGGCTCTTTCATCAACTGATGATAAGATCAGTTAGTCAACCATATTTTTTCTTATCTTCACAGGAAAAGGGAAAAGTAAGAAGATAGTGAGATGGCTCCATGTGCTCTGATTCATTATTAGGATTCTGATTCAAGAGCAATACCAAAGTGTTTCAAAAAAGGTTACCTTGACGTAGGTCTGCCTCCGGCCTAGATTCAACTTAATAAGTTAAATGGAGTCTCTATCGTATGCTTCAAGAGTCAAATATGAGACTTCATACACCTTAAAGTTCATAGGACGACAAGAGGTTTTTTTGAGGCCCTTATACTCATTATGCCTAGCATTGAATAGATTGTGTATTCACCTTATCAATTTTCAAATCAATGATGGATTCCATTTGGCATCTGAATTCGCATCTGAATCGGATTGAACCAAATAAATATTTGTCAGGCTATTGTTCTCTTGTTCTTTCGAATCCGTGGAGTAAGACATCGATTTCTCAATAAGACAAAATATATTGATTGCATAATGTACTTTCTTGAAAAGCATTGGCGCACGTGTAAACGAGTTGCTCTACCAACTGAGCTATAGCCCTTGTCATAGATATCTTACCATATTGGTAATTTCTTGTCAAGATGGGTATGAATTTCTTGCCAAGATGAATATTCCATGATCCACAAGATAACTCTCGAATCTGTTTTTCATTTCTTGTTGAAAAAGGATTGGTATTGCCTAAAAGTAATATTCCAGATATAATTCACGAAGCGGTGGGTCCCTTTTTTTTCTTTGTAGTTCTAAACGACCTACTTAACTCAGTGGTTAGAGTATTGCTTTCATACGGCGGGAGTCATTGGTTCAAATCCAATAGTAGGTATAACTTATTAGATACCGAAACCAACGGTATCCAATAAGTTTTTTTACGCATCTTTTTTTGTTGTCTCAGATTATACTTGATTGTATTGAATTAGCAGAATCAAAATAGAAAATACGAAGTATAAATAAAGAGAACTTTTTGTCATTATCTCAGATAGCCTAGGAAATGGCATTGCTAGCCTCCACTCGCGTTCTAGCTCGTCTGAGAGTTAGATTTGCCTCAATTATTTGTCTCTTACCTTCTGCTTTACTCAAGTTGGTTTCAGCTATTTCAAAAGCTTGCTGAGCTTCTTGTGGATCAATATCAGTACTCATCTCCGCATCATTTCCTAAAATGGTGATCTCATTATTACCTATTCTAGCGAAACCGCCCATTAGAGCCACTGTTAACCATTGGCCGTTGCGGCGTATTCTCAAAAGACCGATATCTACGGCTGTGGCAACACAGGCATGGTTTGTTAATACACCAATTTGGCCAGTATTAGTAGGTAAAATAATTTCGTCCACTTCGGAATCCCAAATAGTTCGATTAGGGGTCAGTACACAAAGATTTAAGGTCATTTCTTCAATTTTCTCTCCACTTCTATTCTAAGGTCATAGCTTTCGCGGTAGCTTCCTCGATGTTACCCACTAAATAAAAGGCCTGTTCCGGAAGACTGTCTAATTCTCCGGAAAGGATCAGTTGAAACCCTCTAATGGTTTCTGCGAGACCCACATATTTTCCTGGAGAACCCGTAAATACTTCTGCTACGAAGAAGGGTTGTGATAAGAAACGCTCAATTTTTCGTGCTCTTGCCACGGTTAAACGATCCTCTTCGGATAATTCGTCCAAACCAAGGATAGCTATAATATCCTGAAGTTCTTTGTAACGCTGTAAAGTTTCCTTAACTCTTTGCGCAATTTCATAATGTTCCTCGCCAACGATCCAGGGTTGGAGCATAGTTGATGTTGAATCTAAAGGGTCTACTGCCGGATAAATCCCTTTAGCAGCTAATCCTCTTGAGAGTACGGTAGTAGCATCTAAATGTGCAAATGTCGTGGCAGGGGCAGGGTCCGTTAAATCGTCTGCAGGTACATAAACCGCTTGAATGGAGGTTATAGATCCTTCTTTGGTAGAAGTAATTCTTTCTTGCAAAGATCCCATTTCTGTACTAAGGGTAGGTTGATAACCCACCGCGGAAGGCATTCTACCTAATAAGGCGGATACCTCTGATCCAGCTTGAACGAATCGAAAGATATTGTCGATGAATAGAAGCACGTCTTGCTCATTAATATCCCGGAAATATTCCGCCATGGTTAGGGCAGTCAAACCAACTCTCATACGTGCTCCCGGCGGCTCATTCATCTGACCATAGACTAGAGCTACTTTTGATTCTGCAATATTTTTTTCATTAATTACTCCGGATTCTTTCATTTCCATGTAAAGATCATTTCCTTCACGAGTCCGCTCGCCTACTCCACCAAATACAGATACACCCCCATGAGCTTTAGCAATGTTGTTGATCAATTCCATGATGAGTACTGTTTTACCCACTCCAGCCCCCCCGAAAAGTCCAATTTTTCCTCCACGACGATAAGGAGCTAAAAGATCCACTACTTTAATACCAGTTTCAAAGATTGATAATTTCGTATCTAACTGTATAAAGGCAGGTGCAGATCTATGAATCGGGGATGTTGTGTGAGTATCTACCGGACCTAAATTGTCAACGGGCTCTCCAAGAACGTTGAAAATTCGCCCGAGAGTAGCTCCACCGACCGGAACACTTAATGGAGCTCCCGTATCAATAACTGCCATTCCTCTCCTCAGACCATCTGTCGCACTCATAGCTACAGCTCTAACTCGATTATTTCCTAATAATTGCTGTACCTCACAAGTCACATTAATTTGCTCACCGACAGTATCTCGACCCTTAACTACCAAAGCGTTATAAATATTAGGCATGTTCCCCGGAGGAAAGGCAACATCCAGTACTGGGCCAATAATTTGAGCGATTCGCCCTAGGTTTTTTTCTTCCAGTGGGGAAATTGTAGGATCAGAAGTAGTAAGATTGATTCTCATAATCATGATAAAGTAAAATATGTCAAAATTTATTGGGAATACTTTTGAATCGAAAAGAAAATGTCCGATAGCAAGTTGATCGATTAATTCAATAAGAAATGGAATCAATAAGGAAGTTAACACTCGATTTAGTCAGTATCGTCCAACCGACCAAATGGAATTCAATCGTTTCCTCATTCAATCATTCAATTTTCAAGTTCAACCAACTATATCAATTTCAAAGTATCAACAAAATAGCAAGTATAAGAATAATGAATGCGGAAGTATGTATCTTTTATCTATCATTATACATAATCTCATCCATATTAGGGTTCCATTATCTATAGAATTCGAACCTAAACTCGATTTAGAATTCATTCATTATTTCTCAGTGGTTATTGTTATTTATTTTTTTGATATGGATTTTAGTCCATTCTTGTTTTATATCTTTTTATGGAGGAATTCTGCTTATTTTCACATCTAGGATTTACATATACAAGGTATATCAGTGTCAAGAGAAAATTTCTCTTAGTATATTAGATATTGAAATTCAAATAAAAAGAGGGTTTTCCTAAATTAGAAACTTGCAAAACAGGTATTGGGTTGCGCCATACATATCAAAGAGTATACAATAATGATGTATTTGCTGAATCAAATACATGGTCTTATTAATTAAATTAGTTGAAAATATTAGTTTAGTTGAAAATTTTTTGAATCTTTTTTTTTTTAAGGTTTCATTCATACCTAGTTCATGTCGAGTAGACCTTGTCATTGTGAGAATTCTTAATTCATGAGTTGTAGGGAGGGACTTATGTCA